TATAATATATATATATATATATATATATATATTATATGAAAAAATTATTGTTATTGGCACAATTTTTTCTTAAATTATATTTATTTATATATATATATATTAAATATTTAAATAATTATTAAAATTAATAATATATTAAATATTTAAATAATTATAATATATATATATATATAATAAATTATTAAAAAATTAATATTATATTTATAATTATTTTTATTTAAATTTATTATTAAAAATTTATTATAAATTTATATTTATAAATATATTATGAAAAGAAAAGAAAGAAATTATTAATATATTTATTATAATATTAAATATATTATATAAAAAAAAAAAAAAAAAATCTATCTCAATTTTTTTATAAAAAGAAAAAAATTTATGATTTAAAAAATTTTTTTTGAGTTAAATTTACGTGAAAATTTGTGTGAGAATTTTAGTGTATTTAAAAAATATAGTATTTATATTCACAGTATTTAAAATTAAAAATTTAAGAAATTAAGATTGAGGTATATATGAAAATAAATAACAAATTGTGCGCCAGCAGGTGGCGGTTACACAAAAATTTAAAAATAATTTTTATTGATAAAAATAAATAATAAATTAAATTTAAAATTATTAAGTGAAATTTTAATTTTATGAAAATTTATATATTAATTATGAATTTAAAAATTTTATAAATAAACTAGGATTAGATACCCTATTATAGAAAATTAATTATATAATATTAAAATAGTAATTAATTATTTATTGAAACTTAAATAATTTGGCGGTATTTTAGTTCCTTTAGAGGAATCCGTCTATTAATTGATAATCCCCGAATAAACATATTTAATTTAAAATTTTATATATCGTTGTAAAAAAAATATTTTATAAAAAAAAAATAATATTTTAAAATTTGAAATTGAGATTAATTCAGATCAAGATGTAGATAATAATTAAATTTAAGATGGATTACATTATAATTATATAAGTGGAAATTAAATTTAAAATAATTATTTGAAATTGGATTTAAATGTAATTTTAAATAGTTTTTTAAAATGATTAAAAATTGAAATATGTACATATTGCCCGTCACTTTCATTTAAAAATTGAAATAAGTCGTAACAAAGTAGGGGTACTGGAAAGTGTTCCTAGAAAGACAAATTAGAGCTTGTATTAAGTATTTCATTTACATTGAAAAGAAATTAATAATTTAATTAATTTGATTAGGGGGAAATTAATAAATAAATAAATATAAAAAAAATTTTTAATATAAATATTTAATGGGGGTTAAAGTATTTTATAGAAAAAAATTAAAAAATTTATAGTTAAATAGTATTGTGAAAGAAATTTGAAAAATTTTGAAATAGAAATTTATATAAAAGTAAATTTTATTTATTGTATCTTGGGTATCAAAGTTTATTAAAATATAATTTTGAAAAAAATTATTTCGAATTTAAAAGAGTTAATTAATTAAAAAATTTAATATTATATAATTATTTTAAATAATTAATTAGAAATGAAAAGTTAATCGTTTTTAAATATATCTAATTTTTTTGGAAAAAAATTTAATTTTAAATTAATTTAATTTAATAATTAATTAATTAATTATTATTTATTTTAATTAAATATTTTAAGGGATAAGCTTTAAATTAAATTGTTATAAATTATTATTAATAAAATTGAAAATTTTAAAATTTATATTTTTTATAAATTATAATTTATTATAAAAAATTTCATTTAATTAAAATTTAATATTTATTTAATTTTTTACAAAAATATCATTTTTAATATAAAAAAATTAGAAATTATGATAAAATTAGTATATAATTAATAAATTTTTAATAAATTATTAAAATTAATATAAAAGAATTCGGCAAAAATTTATATTCACTTGTTTATCAAAAACATGTCTTTTTGATTATAATTTAAAGTCTAATCTGCCCACTGAAATTTTTAAAGGGCTGCAGTATATTGACTGTACAAAGGTAGCATAATAATTAGTCTTTTAATTGAAGACTTGTATGAATGATTTAATGAGATATAAACTGTTTCTTTATTAATGATAGAATTTAATTTTTTAGTTAAAAAGCTAAGATTTTTTTAAAAGACGAGAAGACCCTATAGAGTTTAATTTTTTAATTTTTATAATTATTTTATAAAATTTATAATTTATAAAAATTAAAAAATTTTGTTGGGGTGATGGAAAAATTTAATTAACTTTTTTTAAAAATTTAACATTAATATATGATTTTTTGATCCATAATTTATGATTAAAAGAATAAATTACCTTAGGGATAACAGCGTAATTTTTTTTTTTAGTTCAAATAAAAATTAAAGTTTGCGACCTCGATGTTGGATTAAGATAAAATTTAAATGCAAAAGTTTAAAGTTTTGATCTGTTCGATCATTAAAATCTTACATGATCTGAGTTCAAACCGGTGTGAGCCAGGTTGGTTTCTATCTTTAGAAAAATAAAATAGTTTAGTACGAAAGGATCAATTATTTTAAATAATTTAATTTTATAGAATATTATTAATATTATTTTACTATTTTGGCAGAAAAATGTAATGGTTTTAGAAGTCATAAATGTATAATTAATTATATAGGTAGTAAATGTTATTTATGGAAAAATTAAATATTATTTTTGGTTTAATAATTATATTTATTGGTGTATTAGTAGGAGTTGCTTTTTTAACATTATTGGAACGAAAAATTTTAGGTTATATTCAGATTCGAAAAGGTCCTAATAAATTAGGTTATATGGGTCTTTTACAACCTTTTTCTGATGGAATTAAATTATTTAGAAAAGAACAAGTTTATTTAAATTATTCGAATTATTTATATTATTATTATTCTCCAATTTTTAGTTTTTTTTTATCTTTAATTATTTGAAGATTAATTCCTTATTATTTTAATTTAATTATATTTAATTTAGGTATTTTATTTTTTTTTTGTTGTACTAGTATAGGGGTTTATATATTATTAATGTCAGGTTGATCTTCAAATTCAAATTATTCAATATTGGGGGGATTGCGAGGAGTAGCTCAAACAATTTCTTATGAAGTAAGTTTGGCTTTAATTTTTTGTTCTTCTTTATTATTAATTATGGATTTTAATTTATTAAGTTTAAATTTGTATCAAGAAAATATTTGATTTTTTTTTTTAATAATACCTTTAAGTTTATGTATATTTTCTTCTATATTAGCGGAAACTAATTCGAACACCTTTTGATTTTGCAGTGGTGAAAGAGAATTAGTATCTGGGTTTAATATTGAATATAGAAGAGGAGGATTTGCAATAATTTTTTTAGCTGAATATTCAAGAATTTTATTTATAAGAATAATATTTGTTTTATTATATATAGGAGGTTATAGATTAAGATTAATATTTTATTTAAAAATAGGATTAATTTCTTTTTTATTTATTTGAGTTCGAGGAACTTTACCTCGTTATCGTTATGATAAATTAATATATTTATGTTGAAAAATTTATTTACCAATTTCTTTAAATATATTAATTATATTTTTAGGAATAAAAATATTTTTTTTATATTAAATATTTTTAGTATAAATTAATAGAATAATTTATTCTTTCTTAAGTTTTCAAAACAAATGCTTAACAAGCTCATTAATTAATTATTAAAAATTAATTTATCTCATATTTTATTGATAATAGGGTTAATAATATAGTAAGAGAAATAAATTACTGTTAAAAATTGTCCTGTAAAAATATAAGGAGTTTCAACTGGTCGAGCTCCAATTCAAGTTAAAAGAATAATTGTTGAGATTATAGATCAAAAAATAATTTGATTAATAGGATAAAATTGAATTCCTTGAATTTTTTTGTTGAATGTAAATGGTAAAATTGCTAGAATTAAGATTGATATTAATAATGCAATTACACCTCCTAGTTTATTTGGAATGGATCGTAAAATAGCATAAGCAAATAAGAAGTATCATTCAGGTTGAATATGAATTGGAGTTACTAAAGGATTTGCTGGGATAAAATTATCTGGATCTCCAAGTATATATGGATTAATAAGTGTTAATATAATTAAAATAAATAAAATAATAATGAATCCAATTAAATCTTTAAATGTAAAATAAGGGTGAAATGGAATTTTATCTAAATTTCTATTAAGTCCTAGGGGATTATTTGATCCAGTTTGATGGAGAAAAAGTAAATGGATTATAGATATTATTATAATAATAAATGGTAAAATAAAATGGAAAGTGTAAAATCGAGTTAGAGTTGCATTATCAACAGCAAATCCTCCTCAAATTCAATTTAATAATCTATTTCCTAAATATGGAATAGCTGATAATAAATTAGTAATTACTGTTGCCCCTCAAAAAGATATTTGTCCTCAAGGTAAAACATATCCTATAAATGCAGTTATTATTAATAATAATAAAATAATAATTCCAATTATTCAAGTATAAAAAAAATTAAAAGATTCATAATAAATTCCTCGGCCGATATGAATATAAATGCAAATAAAAAAAAAAGAAGCCCCATTAGCATGGATAGTTCGGATTAATCATCCATAATTTACATTTCGACAAATATAATTTACTCTATAAAAAGCTAGTTCAATATTGGCATAATAATATATTGTTAAAAATAATCCAGTAATAATTTGAATAATTAGACATAAAGCTAAAAGTGATCCAAAATTTCATCATGTTGAGATATTGGAAGGTGAGGGTAAATCAATTAAAAGATTATTTATGATTTTAATTAAAGGATGATTTTTTCGTAAGGGGATAAATTTATTTATCATTAGTTATTTAAATGATCGTAAAGGACCAAAAAAAATATTAGTAATTTTAATTACAGCAATTAAAGTAATAAAAAGATAAATAATAAGTATTATAATTAATAAAAAAGTTTGACTATCATATAATTTAGATAAATTAATTTTAAATTCATTATAAAATAAAAAATATTGGTTAAAATTATTTATTTCATTATTATTGTAATAATCGATAAAAATATAATTTTTATAATAAACAATAAAAATAAAAATAGTTATTAATAATAAAATTAAGTTAAATTTAAATTTTATTGAAAATTTTATTATTTCATTAGATGCAATTCTTGCAACATAAATAAATAAAATTAATAAGCCTCCTAAAAAAATTAAAAATAAAATATAAGAAAATCAATAGGTATTAATATAAATTCCTATTAGTAATGATAATAATATTGTTTGACATAAAATTAATAATCCTATTATAAATGGGTGATTAATAAAAAATATAATTAAAGATAGGGAAATTATTATAAATGAAAAATATAATTTTAAGATATCAAAGAATATTTTAATAAAAATAATAATTTTGGAGATTATAGATATAGATAATTCTTTTTCTTTGAAGTTTTAAAATAATTATATTATTTTTGGTTTACAAGACCAATGTTTTATTTAAACTATAAAAACACAAATGATAAAATTTGTAATTTTTATTATATTTTTTTGTGGTAATATAATTTTTGTTAGAAAATATAAACATTTATTAATTGTATTATTAAGTTTAGAATTTATTGTTTTAAGAATTTATTTTTTAATAATATATTATTTTTTAATAATAAGTTATGATATATATATATTAATAGTTTTTTTAGTTTTTTCTGTTTGTGAGGGGGCTCTTGGTTTGTCAATTTTAATTTCTATAATTCGTACTTACGGAAATGACTATTTTCAAAGTTATAATTTATTATGATAAAATTTTTTTTGTTTATATTATTTATAATTCCTTTATGTTTTTTAAAAAATATATTTTGATTGGTTCAGTTAATGTTATTTTTAATGATATTTTTTTTTATAAATATTACTATAAATAGATTAAATTTTTGTAATTTAAGCTATATGTTAGGGTGTGATATAATTTCTTTTGGTTTAATTATATTGAGAATTTGAATTTGTTCTTTAATAATTATAGCAAGAGAAAGTTTATTTAAATATAAATATTATTATAATTTATTTTTAATAAATATTTTATTTTTATTAATTATATTATTTTTAACATTTAGAATAATAAATATTTTAATGTTCTATTTATTTTTTGAGGGGAGACTAATTCCTACATTAATTTTAATTTTAGGCTGGGGATATCAGCCTGAACGAGTTCAAGCAGGGTTATATTTATTATTTTATACTTTATTTTTATCTTTACCTTTATTATTAGGTTTATTTTTTATTTTTAATTTTACTAATACAATAATAATATATTTATATAAGTTTTATGAGAGTAATTCTTTTATTTTATATTTATCAATAGTTTTATCTTTTTTTGTTAAAATACCAATATACTTTGTTCATTTATGATTACCTAAGGCTCATGTTGAAGCTCCTATTTCAGGTTCTATAATTTTAGCTGGGATTATATTAAAATTAGGGGGTTATGGGTTATTGCGTGTTATAATTATATTTCAAAAAATAACTTTAAAAATTAGAAATTTATGAATTGTAATTAGATTATTAGGAGGGGTTTTTATTAGTTTAAAGTGTTTTTGCCAGGTAGATATAAAATCTTTAATTGCTTATTCTTCAGTTGCTCATATAGGTTTAGTAATTGGAGGTATTATAACTTTAAATTATTGGGGATTTTTAGGTTCTTATGTTTTAATAATTGGTCATGGTTTATGTTCATCTGGAATATTTTGTCTTTCAAATATTAATTATGAACGTTTAGGAAGACGAAGTTTATTTATTAATAAGGGAATAATAAGTTTTATGCCTTTAATAAGATTATGATGGTTTTTATTTATAATTGGTAATATAGCTGCTCCTCCTTCTATAAATTTTTTAGGGGAGGTTGAATTAATTAATAGAATAGTTAGATGGTCTTGACTAACTATAATTATATTAATATTAATTTCTTTTTTTAGAGCTGGATATAGATTATATTTATTTTCTTACTCTCAACATGGGGATTATAATATAAGTTTATATAGATTCTATGTTGGAGTTTCTCGTGAATATTTATTATTATTTTTACATTGATTACCTTTAAATATTATTTTTTTAAAATTTGATTATAGAATTTGATTTTACTTAAATAATTTAAATAAAATATTGATTTGTGGGGTCAGAAATATGAGTGATCATTTTAAGTTATTAAAAATAATAATTCAATTTGTTTTATTAGATTTTTTTTTTTATTTTTTTTTATATTATTAAATATAATACTTATAATTTATTTTTTAATAAAAAATTTAGTTATTTTTTTAGAGTGGGAAGTTATTTCCTTTAATTCTATAAATATTGTTTTTTCTATTTTATTAGATTGAATATCTTTATTATTTATAATGTTTGTTTCTTTAATTTCTCCTTCTGTTATTTATTATAGAAAAAGATATATAATTGCTGAATTAAATTTGAATCGATTTATTGTTTTAGTTTTATTATTTGTTTTATCTATAATGTTACTAATTTTAAGACCAAATATTATTAGAATTTTTTTAGGGTGGGATGGTTTAGGTTTGGTATCTTATGTTTTAGTAATTTATTATCAAAATATAAAATCTTATAATGCTGGTATATTAACAGTTCTTTCTAATCGAATTGGGGATGTTATATTATTAATAGTTATTGCTTGGATAATAAATTTTGGTAGTTGAAATTTTATTTTTTATTTAGATTTAATAAAAATAGATTTTAGTATAAAAGTAATTAGATGTCTAATTATTTTAGGGGCAATAACTAAAAGAGCTCAGATTCCTTTTAGAGCTTGGTTACCTGCGGCTATAGCTGCTCCTACTCCTGTTTCAGCTTTAGTTCATTCTTCAACATTAGTGACAGCAGGAGTTTATTTATTAATTCGTTTTAATAATTTATTATTAGAAACAGAATTTTTAAAAATATTATTATTAATTTCTGGATTAACAATATTTATAGCTGGAATTTCAGCTGTTTATGAGTTTGATTTAAAAAAAATTATTGCATTATCAACTTTGAGTCAATTAGGTTTAATAATAAGAATTTTAAGAATAGGATTTAGAGATTTAGCTTTTTTTCATTTATTAACTCATGCTATATTTAAAGCTTTATTATTTATATGTGCTGGGATAATTATTCATATATTAAATAATAATCAGGATATTCGTTATATGGGAGGATTAAGATTATATATTCCTTTAACTTCTTTATGTTTAAATATTTCTAATTTAGCTTTATGTGGAATTCCTTTTTTAGCTGGATTTTATTCAAAAGATTTAATTTTAGAAATAGTTAGAATAAGAAATTTAAATTTAATTATTTTCTATTTATACTATTTTTCTACAGGATTAACTATATTTTATACTATTCGTTTATTAATATATTTGATAGTTAATGAATTTAATTTGTTAAGAGTTTGTAATTTATATGGTGAAGATTATATTATATTAAAAAGAATAATAATTTTATTATTTATAAGAGTTATTTCTGGAAGTTTATTAAGATGAATAATTTTTTGTTACCCTTATATAATTTTTTTATCTTTTAATATAAAAATGATAGTAATCTATGTTAGTATTTTAGGGGGATTATTTGGTTGATTGATTAGATTTATAAATTTATATTCTTTAAATAAGTTTATTATAAGTTATAAGTTAAGAAGTTTTTTAGGGTTAATATGGTTTATACCAAATTTATTTACTTATGGGTTAAGATATAAAATATTAAAATTAGGGCAAAATTTTATAAAATATATTGATTTAGGGTGAAGAGAAATATATAGTGGTCAAGGCTTATATTTAATTTTAAAAAATTATTCTGTTATTTTTAATATTTTAATAATTAATAATTTTAAAATTTATTTATATAGATTTGTATTATGGATGTTATTTATATTAATATTTTTGTTAAAAATGATTTAATTTACTTAAATAGCTTAAATAAGAGTATAATATTGAAGATATTAGGGTGATAATTTATCTTTAAGTAAATATTTATAAAAATAAAAAAAATTTTATTTTTACATTGAAAATGTAAAGTTTTATTTAAACTATATAAATAGAAATATTAATGATTATTAATCACTAAAAATTAAGTCAGCAGCCTAATATAAAATATTTCTTTAATTGGAATTAAAATTCAATTTTATCATTAACAGTGATATACCTCTTTTTGGTTTCAATTAATTATTTTAAGTAAGGAGTTTTACTCTATCTTTTAAGTCGAAATTAAATGCATTTTTAAATTGCTTCTTATTTAAGAGAAATTAATTATTAATATTTTTTGATTGCAATTCAAATGTTTTTTTTAAACTATTTTCCTAATATGTTCAATTAAGCATTTTTTGATTTCATTCATGATATAATCCGATTAAAAGTATAATAATAAAAAAACTTACTGTTTTAAATCAAATTAAAATATTAGTTGAAGAAAATGTAATAATAATTGGGAATATTAAAGCAATTTCTACATCAAAAATTAAAAAAATTACAGCGATTAAAAAAAAATGTAAAGAGAAAGGGACTCGAGGAAGAGATTTAGGGTCAAATCCACATTCAAAAGGGGAACATTTTTCTCGATCTAAATTTGTTTTTTTAGAGATAATTAATGATAGTGTAATAAAAATATTAGAAATAAAAAAAAAGATTAATGAAATCAATAATATAATTTTAATTGTTTATATTAAATTAATTTTTTAAACTTTTTGATTGGAAGTCAAATATACTAGATATATTATATAAATAATTAATTACCTCATCAATAAATAGAAATGTAAAGAAATAATCAAACTACATCTACAAAATGTCAATACCAAGCAGCTGCTTCAAATCCAAAATGATGATTTTTTGAAAAATGGTTGTTAATTAAACGAATAAAACATGTTGTTAAAAAGATTGTTCCGATAATTACATGTAAGCCATGGAATCCTGTTGCTATAAAAAATGTTGAACCATAAATTCTATCTGAAATTGAAAATGGTGCTTCATAATATTCATAAGCTTGAAGTATGGAAAAATAAAATCCTAAAATAATAGTTAATAGTAATCTTTGATAAGTTTGGGAAAAATTATTGTTTATTAAGGAATGGTGGGCTCAAGTAACAGTTAATCCTGAAGTAATTAGAATAATAGTGTTTAAAAGGGGAATTTGGAATGGATTAAAAGGGGTAATATTTAATGGAGGTCATATAATTCCTAATTCAATATTAGGAGATAAGCTTCTGTGAAAGAAGGCTCAAAAGAAAGAAATAAAAAAAAAGATTTCAGAAATAATAAATAAAATTATACCTCATCGTAATCCTTTTGAAACTAATATTGTATGTTTACCTTGAAATGTTCTTTCTCGGCAAATATCTCGTCATCATTGATATATTGTTAAAATAACAATAATATACCCTAATATAAGTAAATATATGTTAAAATTATGGAATCATTTTACTAAACCTGTTATTAAAGTTATAGATCCAATTGCTCCTGTTAGAGGTCAAGGTCTATAATCTACTAAATGATATGGGTGATTGTGGTGTTTATTTGACATTTGTTAATTAGTTTCTCTAGAGTATAATGTTCTTAAAATAGTAATTACGTAAGATTGAATAATTGCCACTGCTCTTTCTAATATTAAAAGTAAAATTTGAGCTATAATTAAAAAAATTAATAAAAAAGTTCTTATTATATTTCTTGAATTTCTTAAAAGAGTTAATAATAAATGTCCTGCGATTATATTGGCAGTAAGACGAATAGCTAATGTTCCGGGTCGAATTAAATTACTAATAGTTTCAATTAAGACTATAAATGGTATAAGAATTGTTGGAGTTCCTTGAGGAATTATGTGGATAAATATATGTTGAGAATTATTAATTCACCCAAATAATATAAATCTTAATCAGAAAGAAATTGATAAAGTTAATGAAATTGTTAAATGTCTTGTTCTCGTAAAAATATAAGGAAATAATCCTAAAAAATTATTAAATAAAATAAAAGAAAATAAAGAAATGAAAATAAATGTAGATCCTTTATTATTTTTGAAATTTAATAAAATTTTAAATTCTTTATGAAGTTTTATGATAATAAATTTTCATATTATAAAATGACGATTAGGAATTATTCAAAAAGTAAATGGGAAAAAAAGTAATCCAATAAGTGTACTTATTCAATTAATTGAAAGATTAAAAATATTTGTTGAAGGATCAAAAATAGAAAATAAATTATTTATCATTTTCAATTAATAATTTTTTTATTTAATTTTATATTTTTATATTTAAAATTAATATTGAAAAAAATATAGTAATTTATAATATTAAATAATAAAAAAATTAATAAAAAAAAAATAAAATAAAATATTCAGTTAATGGGTATTATTTGTGGGATAAAAGAATATTACTAAGTAATAATTTAAGTTTGACATTCTAATGTTATTTATTTAACTAATTCTTTTCATTAGAAGTAAATGCTAATTACTATAAAATGGTTTAAGAGACCAATACTTGCTTTCAGTCATCTAATGAGGAATAATTATTAATTCAATTAATAAAATTTTTTATTGGGATTCTTTCAATAACAATTGGTATAAAACTATGATTTGCTCCACAAATTTCTGAACATTGCCCAAAAAAGATTCCTGGGCGGTTAATAAAAAAATTAGTTTGATTTAAACGGCCTGGATTAGCATCAACTTTTACACCTAGAGAGGGGATAGTTCATGAATGAATGACATCTGTTGAAGTGATTAAAATTCGAATTTGATTATTTGTAGGTAGAATAATTCGATTATCAACATCTAAAAGTCGAAAATTATTTAAATTATTAGAGTTATTGATTATATAGGAATCAAATTCAATATTATTAAAATCAGAATATTCATAATTTCAATATCATTGATGACCAATAGATTTTAAGGTAATTAAAGGATTATTTAATTCATCTAAAAGATAAAGTAGACGTAGAGAAGGTAAAGCAATAAAAATTAAAGTAATAGCTGGTAAAATAGTTCAAATAAGTTCAATTATTTGCTCTTCTAAAAGAAATCGATTAATAAATTTATTAAAAAATAAATTTATTATTAAATAAATTACTAAAATAGTAATTATTAATAAAATAATTAAAGTATGATCATGAAAAAAAATTATTTGTTCTATTAAAGGGGAAGCTCTATTTTGTAAATTTAAATTTGATCAAGTTGCCATTTCTAAAAAAAGGAAACCCTTTATAAATGGGGTTTAAATCCATTACATATTATCTGTCATATTAGAAAATACTTATAATAGGTAATTCTCTATATGAATGTTCTTGGGGGGGGAGATTTTGATACCACTCAATTGAAGAAGGTATATTTAATGAAAAAATAATTATTCGGGGGTTAATTATTGACTCTCAAATAATTATTATTATTATAATTGTTGAGATTAAAGAAATATATGATCCTAGAGAAGAAATGATATTTCATGATAAATAATTATCAGGATAGTCAGAGTATCGTCGAGGTATTCCTGCTAAACCTAAAAAATGTTGGGGAAAAAAAGTTAAATTAACTCCTAAGAATATTGTAATAAATTGAATTTTTAAAAAATAATTATTTAAAGTTAGTCCTGTAAATAGGGGGTATCAATGAATAAATCCTCCAAAAATGGCAAATACTGCTCCTATAGATAAAACATAATGAAAATGAGCTACAACATAGTAAGTATCATGAAGAATAATATCAATAGAGGAGTTAGCTAAAATTACTCCTGTTAATCCTCCTACAGTAAATAAAAATACAAATCCTAATCTTCATAATATAGATGGGCTATAATTAATTTGAGATCCATATAAAGTTGCTAATCATCTAAAAATTTTAATACCTGTGGGTACAGCAATAATTATAGTTGCAGAAGTAAAGTATGCTCGAGTATCAATATCTATTCCTACTGTAAACATATGATGGGCTCATACAATAAATCCTAATAATCCAATTGCTAATATAGCGTAAATTATTCCCAAAGATCCAAATGTTTCTTTTTTGCCTCTTTCTTGAGAGATTATATGAGAAATTATACCAAATCCAGGTAAAATTAAAATATAAACTTCTGGATGTCCAAAAAATCAAAATAAATGTTGGTAAAGGATTGGGTCTCCACCTCCTGCGGGGTCAAAAAATGAAGTATTAAGATTTCGATCAGTTAATAATATAGTAATTGCACCAGCAAGAACTGGTAATGAAAGTAATAATAATAAAGCTGTAATACCTACAGCTCATACAAAAAGAGGTATTTGATCAAATGATATATTATTAATTCGTATATTGATAATAGTAGTAATGAAATTAATTGCTCCTAAAATTGATGAAATACCGGCTAAATGAAGGGAAAAAATAGTTAGATCGACAGAAGAGCCTCTATGAGCAATATTGGAAGAGAGTGGGGGGTAAACTGTTCATCCTGTTCCTGCTCCATTTTCAACAATTCTACTTGAAATTAATAATATTAAAGAGGGGGGTAAAAGTCAAAATCTTATATTATTTATTCGGGGGAAAGCTATATCTGGGGCTCCTAATATTAAAGGAACTAATCAATTTCCAAATCCTCCAATTATAATTGGTATTACTATAAAAAAAATTATAATAAAAGCATGGGCTGTTACAATAGTATTATAAATTTGATCATCTCCAATTAAAAATCCTGGGTTTCCTAATTCAGTTCGAATTAATAAACTTAAAGATGTACCTACTATTCCTGATCAAATTCCAAAAATAAAATATAAGGTTCCAATATCTTTATGGTTAGTTGAATAAAATCATTTTCGCATAATAAAATGGCTGAGTTTAAGCGATAAATTGTAAATTTATTTACGAGAAAAATTTTCTTTTATTAGTCTTATATTCATTAATGATATAAAATTGCAAATTTTAAGGTATAAATAAAAATTATTAAGGCTTAAAGAATTTACTTTATTTATAATTTTGAAGACTATTAGTTTTAATAACTTAAAACCTTATAAAAATAAAAAAGTATTAAAAATTAAACCTCTTAAAGAAATTAAAGAAAAAAAATTAATAATTAAAAAAAAATTATTTTTAATTTTAAGTTTAAATCATTTTAATTTAAAAAAATTTAATATTAAAGAAAGATAAATAATACGAATATAAAAAAATAATATAATAAGACTAGTTATTATTAATATAAAAGAAATAATATATATTTTATTATAAATTAAAAAATTAATAATAATTCATTTTGGGAAAAATCCTAAGAATGGAGGTAAACCTCCTAAAGAAAAAAAATTAATTAATAAAGAAATTTTAATAAAGTAAATTAAATTAAAATTTATAATTTGATTAATATAAAAAATATTTAATATTGAAAATAAAAAACATAAGATTGAATTTATAAATGAGTATAAAATAAAATATATTAATCATATATTTTCACTAATTATCAATCTAGCTATTAATCATCCTAGATTATTAATAGAAGAAAAGGCTAATAATTTACGAATTGAAGTTTGGTTAAATCCTCTAATAGCTCCAATAATTACATTTAAAACTATAATAATTATAATAAAATTATTATTTATATAATATGAAAGTAAAATTATAGGGGAAATTTTTTGTCATGTTATAATAATAAAACAATTTATTCAATTTAAACCTTCTATAATATTTGGAAATCAGAAAAAAAAGGGGGCAGATCCTATTTTTATCAGTAAAGATGAATTAATTATAATAGAAATATAATTATTTATTAAAAAATTTTTAAATAAGATTATTATTAATAAAATTGAAAATAAAAAATTAATGGAAGCAATGGATTGAGTTAGAAAATATTTTAGGGATGCTTCTGTTGATAATAGGTTTTTGGGGGAGGAGATGAGGGGGATAAATCTTAAAAGATTAATTTCTAAACCAATTCAACAACCTAATCAAGAATTTGAAGAAATTGAGATTAAAGTTCTAAAAAATAAAATAAAAATAAAGAATATTTTATTAGAATTTATAAAAAAAATTTAAAATAATGAAATTATGGAAGAAATTTAAGTTCTTTTTAAAATATATTTTAGTGTAGGATGCACGATAATTTTTGATATTATTAGATTTAGTTTAATTCTAAAAAATATAATAAAGGTAAAAAATTACATAATTTATCCTATCAGAATAATCCTTTTATCAGGCACTTTATTAAGAAAAAGATAATCTTTATATTTGAGGTATGAGCCCAAAAGCTTAATTTAGCTTATTCTTAA